AAAGAAATAGTAGGAATTCTCTTATCCCATTCGGAAGGATATCATCCTCATAATTATCCATGACTGTTTTTGTCTTTAGCATGACCACTTGATGAAAAAGAAGGGGGGAGATGACCGATACTACTGGAAGGATTCCTCTTTGGCTGATAGGTACTGTAACTGGTATTCCTGTGATCGGTTTAATAGGCATTTTCTTTTACGGATCTTATTCCGGGTTGGGTTCATCTCTGTAATACTGTAATAATCATATGAACCAGATTAGATTGTAGACATGAAAGAGTAAGAACTCAGCGGGGTAAGGCCCCGCTGAGTTCTTACTCTTAGAGCGAGACTTTGATCTGATGTTTCAAACCACTTTATTGTATTTCTTTTTTATTAGAATGTTTTTGAAGAATTTAATCTATTGACTGATTCATAGTTTCTGTCATTCCTAACATAATATTCACTATTATATCAATATTTTGAATATGAAGCAACAAGAAAGGAGGAATCCATCGATTTTATGAATAATCTAATATATATGGATTTATCCATATGAAACATCCTGAAAATAATTTTCTTTTTAGACTCAACTATTTAGACTAAATTAAAACAAAGAAGAAATAGAAAAAAAAACTGTAATGAGATAATAAAGAAACAATTGGATATGCGTAAAGATCTAATCCGCTTTTCAGCCAAAACAAAACAAGAGAAGTCTTTTTTTGTTATTTTACTAAGTTATAAGTTGAAATGAGTTTAAGAAGTTCTATTTGTTCAATTATACCCGGAAAATAAAACAAGGAATAAGAATCTTTGGAAAACAAAAGAAAAAATCATGATCCCGATACAAGACGACACAAGAAAAGGATTTTCTTGTGTCGTCTTGTATCGGGATCAACTTGTATCGAATCGAATAGACGATTAGAAATATAAAGACTAAGAATAAAAGAATAAGAATACTTTCTATAAATACTATAAATAGAAATCTTTTTTACTTTCCTTTTTCCCGTCTTTGCCTTTTATTCTATTCCTTTGTATACTTATTTTCTATCATTAGTAATAGTATACAAGTAAGAAGTTTCATACATCCCGCAAAATAAAAAAGAAAAAGAGTAAAAGAGTCTAAAAAAAAACAAAGAAAAGACTTATAGAATTTTTTGAATCATATATCAGTCTATCAATCAACAAGAATTTGGCACTTTTACCAACTTTCTTTTAAGGAATCTCTAGATCTAGAAATTCATTTCGTACAACTGAACCTTTTCAAACTGTTTCTTTTTCAGAACCAAAAAGATTTGTGCCAAAATCACAGATGCCAAGAAGAACAGAAGGCCTTGGACTCGTAATGGATCTTGAAGCACTATTTCTGTGTCTCCCTGACCAAAACCTCCTACATTTGGATTACTTGTTAATGGTTGATCAAGCTTGATGGATTCACCTTCTGAAACAAGAAGTTCTGGTCCTGGAGGTATAATATCAACCACTTGACGTCCTTCTGATGCATCAACTATGGTTATTTCATATCCCCCTTTTTCTTTACGTGCTATTCTGCTTACTATACCAGCAGATGTAGCATTATAAACTGTATTGTTACTCTTGCTACCATCAGGATAAATCTGACCCCTCCCTCTGTTCCCACCTACATATATGGGATATTTTAAGAAATGAACGTCTTTTTTCGTAGCAGGGTCGGGGGAAAGAATAGGAAAGACGATTTCACTATATTTCTGACCGGGAACAGGACCTATCACAAGAATATTTCTTTTATTAGGACGATAAAACTGAAAAGAAAGATTGCCCATCTTTTCTTTCATTTCGGGAGAAATACGATCGGGTGGGGCTAATTCGAATCCCTCGGGTAAAATAAGAACAGCTCCTACATTCAAAGCCCCTTTTTTACCATTAGCAAGAACTTGTTTCAGTTGCATATCATAAGGAATTCGAACAACTGCTTCAAATACAGTATCAGGAAGTACAGCTTGCGGAACTTCAATATCCACGGGCTTATTAGCTAAATGGCAATTGGCACATACAATTCGACCAGTTGCTTCTCGTGGATTTTCATAAACCTGCTGCGCAAAAATGGGATATGCATTTGAAATAGATGTTCGAGTTATTACATATATCATGATTGATACATAAATGGATCGAGTCATCTGTTCTTTTACCCAAGAAAAAGTATTTCTATTTTGCATGGTCCAATCATTGATCCCCGGAATTTCTACAATAAATTTGATAGGTAGCTAGTAGAATTCCCTATCCACAAGTTTGCCATTGTATTGATTATACTAAAAGAATTGTACTAGTAGAATATAGTATGAATACCTTGAATTGAAAAGGTAGAAGTATAAAGAATAAGTAAGATGAAAAATGATTTCTTTATACACAAAGAAAGGTTCTGATTTTATTGATATCAAATGATATCAAAAGATCTAATGAATTATTCATTCATTGAATGATAAATTACTACAAGCGAAGGAGATACACGATTTAAAAAATGGAAGATCCAATATTTCACAATTGTATCTAGAATCACTGGAAAAGTGGAAACAAGACCAGATATAATCTGATCATTCTGAGCCAATCCAAAATCATTGTAGATCGAACCAATCATTAGTTCCCAACCATGGGTCGAGTGAAATCCGATCCATAAATCAGTAACTAAAAGAATTGAAAAAGCTTTGATTGTATCACTTAAGTTATAGAGAAATTCCTGAATCCATGAATTTAAAATGAAAAGTTCTTCATTACCCAGAAAAAAATAACCACTTAGAATAGCGAAACAGATTAGATTTGTAGAGAAATGCAAAATGATATGGAAATGAGATTCATTTTGTCTTTGGACCAATTGTATTGTTTCCTTGTGCATTCCTATACGAAGCCTTTGCATATGTGTCTCCGAGTACTCCTTTATCATCTCGTCCAACAGGAATAGTTCTTCTAATTCAATAAATTTTTCTAGAACATTTTTCTCTTGAATATCATTCAAAGGGATTTCGGATTGCCTAGTATTCCACCAATTAATAACCCAAGTTTCTAGACATTTCTTAAATGAGATAGAAACCCACCAGGGCAAAAAGATTATAGACACAAGATATGGGAGGGAAGCCAATGCTTTGTTTTTTTTCATTCTGTATCCGTGATGTGAATTGTTAATGAACCTGTTTCATTAGTCGATTCTATCTGAGATTTCTATGAAGTACGAATTATATAACAAGAGCCTATAACTCTAACAAGAATAAGGTATCAAACCTATGAATCTTTTCCTTTTTTGTTTTTGTGTAAGAATTGAGTCTTTGGATCTAGAATAGAACATACAAGAAAGGCTCTTTTCGAATGAAAAAAAGTCAATATTCTTTCCATATTCCAGAGATCACAATTAGGAAAATTGTAACCAATTTTCCTTTCATTTATTCCTTTCAATGAAGACTCGAAAACCCATTTGAACTAACAAATAAAATTTGGATTGAAAGACGAACCCTACCGGATTCTTTAATTCTTTTATTTCCATTTCGAATTTGAAAGATTTCACTGTCTAACCGCAGCGCAGGGATAGGGGGATAGGGTATCAATTCAAAGGCCTAAAAAGAAAGAGGAATTATGTTTTACGAAAACAAAAGACATGCTAGGATATTTGATGAATCTATACTTATTTACTTATTACTTATTAGACCTTTCTTTTACTAGTCTAAAGAGTGAAGCCAGACACCATGTGTATGCGTATACAAAATAGTTATTGTTCCATATACGTCTTCCCACTTTTGAAATGTATTAAGTTCCTTCTCTCATGCTGAGATTTATTCTTCAGTTCATTTCAAAAGACTTCAATGGGTACGCGCAAGAAATAGGCCAATTCGGCAGCTTTTTGTTCAATTTCTCGTGGAGTCAAATCCTCATCAGTACGGGTCAAAGGAATGGCTCCTTGACCCTTGATTTCCATATAAAGGACACGACGAGGAAAAAGACCCTCTCTCACCTCCATTCTGATTGATTGGATATCTTTCAGAAAGAAACGAAGGAAGATGCGACGATTCCTTCCAGGAAATCCCCAACGAAAAAGGGACATTATCCCTTCTTTTCTATCGAATCGGTCATAACCACTACCTACATTCCATGAAATTGTGCACCACAAATAAGAACTAATGAATAGACCTGCGATCCCATAGAAAGACATCACGATCCCTTGTGGGAAAAAAAGGATTTGCTGAGACGGAAATACGGATATCAGATTTTTACCAAGATAACTGGAAGTTCCAACCACTAAGAATCCTAGTGAACCTAAAAAAAGGATAAAGGCCCAGCAAAAATTACTTGTTTTTCGAGACCCCGTTATAAGTTCTATCCATATATGTTCTGATCGCCAGTTCATACTATACTAGATCCAGTTGCATTCGATTGGAATTGAGAGAATAACCCAAATGGATTTGACTTGACTTTTATTGCTTGATCCCGAAGTAACTTTCATCAACTAGCAGCATTCCAACAGGAACCATTAGGAATAATTGGTTAGATACATTGAGTTTCTATTTAAAAGATTTTTCAAAAAAGATTTGCTGATCATTTTGAATTTCATCATTTAATTGATTAAGCTATAACCGCATATACATGCATTAATGCCGTATATTATGCATCGGCATACATAACAAAACAACTCTTTCATTTGTTTTCGGAAAGGCCAAATATCATATATCCTACCATATTACATTAAAAAAAGTATCTGTATGATGATCCAGTGTTGAAATAAATTGATGAGATTTCATCGTATTTAGACAATCTTATTTCTTTGGACATAAAGAGATAAAGAAGCCATTGCGATTGCCGGAAAGACTAGGCCCACTAAAGGAACAAAAATAGAGGGAAAGTTCAAATCTATCATAGAATGGGTACCTCAATTTCATATTTGTACCTATTATAAATTTTAATTATAAAGATATATTCTAATAAGTCTATCTATTCATTATTAATATTAATCTATTAAAACTATTAAAAAGAAATTAGAAAGAATATTAAGATAATATTAATATGAAGTATTTAAGAATCAATAACGAATGTAGAACTCAATGAAGTATACCTATTCCTCTTTCGACACGAATATGTATGAGAATCCCCTTTAAGAAATTGGATTCTTCTTATCCCATTCTTATCTTCATCGTCTTTCTATCTTTACCTTTCAAAACATCAAAACAAAAAAGGTGTTTTGAAAGGTAAAGATAGAAAAGAGTTTCTTATGAGTTTCCGATTTTAACCAATCTTATCCAACAAACAGGGATTCCTAGTGAAAAACCGGGGGTTCTCACTAAATAAAAAGAACTTCTATATTCTTCTTATTTGTTATTTGAATATTTCTATTTTCTTTATTTGATTTGAGATTTCTTTTTTTTTTAGTATTTTCTTTTCATTTTTTCGATATATTTTTTTATCTCTTTTTCGTTGTTCTATTGTTCTATATATGAATAATGAATATGTCAAAAGAACGGAAAAAATCATTTTATTTCCCTAATTTCTCGGAAGGAGAAAGAAATTCTTTTTTATCTTGTTTATCTTGTCGATAGAGGGATGCTTATTTCTAATCAGGAAGAGATATAGAATAAAAAAAGGATCCGGGCCAAAAAGTCATTATCCAAAACTTCTGACTCTTACTACACTTATAACTGATGTCTCCAAAGAAAAAACCATCTTCTTAGTTTTGTTTTTTTCATTAGAATGAACTAAATGCGTATTCGCTACAAATAAAAATAACTGAAGCTAATGTTATACTTTCATTTGAAAATGAAGAATTTCAATCTTTTTGAAATTTTTTTTTTGAATCTTGATTCAAGGGAAGGAAACCGTGTAGCTGAAATAACTCATTCAGAACACCTTTTAAAAGATTACGTGGTACAATTGGGTCGAATAAGCCCTTATGGAATAAATACTCAGCCGCTTGTGAACCGTCGGGTACTGTCTTTTTCAATGTTTGTTCAATTACTCTTTTACCCGCAAACGCAATGTAGGCATTAGGTTCAGCAATAATGATATCTCCCAACATACCAAAACTTGCTGTAACTCCGCCAGTTGTAGGAGATGTAAGGATTGATACATAAAATAACTTTTTATTTGATTGATAATCATATGAAGCAGAAGATATTTTAGCCATTTGCATTAAGCTCAAACTCCCTTCTTGCATGCGTGCTCCTCCAGAAGCACACACAATAATGACAGGTAGAGATCGATTAGTAGCATACTCGATCAAACGGGTGATTTTCTCACCTACTACGGATCCCATACTACCTCCCATAAACTGAAAATCCATAACTCCAATTGCTATGGGAATACTGTTTAGTTGACCTACGCCCGTTTGAACAGCTTCAGTTAAACCCGTTTTTCTTTGATAAAAAGAAATGCGATCTATATAAGGTTCCTCCTCTGAATGAAATTCAATGGGGTCTATAGAGACCATATCTTCATCCATAGGCTCCCAAGTGCCAGGATCTATAAAGAGTTCAATTCTATCTGAACTACTCATTTTCAAATGATATCCGCAGTATTCACAAATATTCATTTTTGAACTAAAAAATTTTTTATAATTTAATCCATAACAATTCTCACATTGAACCCATAACTTTTTGTATTTTGTATTTAGATCGAAATCATTATATTTTTCTCTTCTATTGAAATAACTGCTACTAGTTTTGATACTAAAATTTCCATTTTCAATACTACTTGTACTTTCCGTACAAATGAAACTAGAAATGTAACTGTCGATATCATTGTAAATGTCACTATTAAGACTGATTTCAAAGCGAAGATAACTATCAATGCAACTATTAATGTGATTATTCCAATTAGATTGAGTATCATACATGGAATAATAATAATAGTAGTAATTACTACTATTAGACCCACTATTCAAATAACTAGGTAGTTCACTCAAAAAAGAACTAGCATTGTCAATATTAAAAATCTGATTTTCAATATCAAAATATACAGAATAAGTGTCACCATTACTATTTCTAACTAAAAAAGTTTGATCAGAGATCAAACTCCAAAGATTCCTGCTATCAAATAAAAAATTTAGATAATGAATATTACTGAAACTATAACTGTCCCAACTAGGAATCTTTTTATTCGCATCCTTTCGAATAGTTTCTTCACTTCCACTGGTATGTCCAAGAGCATCAAGACTATCCATTGATTTACTTAGTCCACACTTATGTTCTAACTTCTTGTTAGACAACATTGAATTGAACCAATATTTTTTCATAGATTCTTTATGCCCCTATTTTATGAAAACCTAATACTAATAGATGAATAGTCATTTGATGAAGAAAAAATCATTTTACTATTTCTTTTTTTTTTTATTTCTCATCAGAATTCAAATAAAGCATATGATCCAATGTTAATGAAAAACGAGCGAGTCTTGAAAAGAAAGGATTCTTTTTTTGAGGAATCCGGTGAATCATTTCAATATTATGATAGAATCTTTTCCTCAAAAAAAATAGAAAAAGAAAGGTTTCTCTCATGTCAAACTTTCAATTCTCA